ATTCTATATAGATAGAAATGGATCTTGTTGTGTTCTGGAATCAAAGAAAGATAAGATGTTGAAAAAAGCTCTTACTTAGGTTGTAACTTGAAATAAACGTTTCTCTTTCTATATAAAGGAATAGAATATTAATTAATTTATTCCTAGGAACAAGAAGATTGAATCGGAAATATCGACAGATTCTTATGGAGTCCAATCCAAATAAATATGAAATAAAAAGAAATCTACTGTTCCAATTTCATCTCTATCGAATTTTAATATCAGAATAGTGGATATAGTCACGATTCGATGGGTTAGATCCACTTACTTTTTCTTTTGTTGATTTCTAATCTTTACAATTCTTTACAATGGATTTGATTGTAATAATATAATGCAAAAAAAAATAAATATATATTTGTCGCTTCAAGAGACGACTTATCATTATTCATTATAATAAACAAATGTTCAACTTTCTTTTAGAATTACTCTACTATAACTCATTAGAATAATAACTTATTAGAGCTAAATTATACAGTTTATAATTAAATTATTATACATATACAGTTGGTTTTTTATTACCAATAAAAACAACATCCCTATTCTTCGTTTAAATATGAATACTACTATTTCTATTTCACTGGAGTTTTATGAAAAAAAGACAAAAGCCCCTTATCGGATTTGAACCGATGACTTACGCCTTACCATGGCGTTACTCTACCGCTGAGTTAAAAGGGCCGTTCGATTCAATTACTGAATGAATCAGTAGACGGATAAGATCTATTTATATATATAAGTATATGCAGTAGACTCATAGTGGCTAGTAGCTCAGTCAGGAATGAGAATTCTAATTTACTTAACGTGTATAGGGTAAAATGGGTTTGGTTTATTGATATTGGATTTGATAAATATCAATGCAATGAATTGTTTCAAGGCCGATGATAATTGGCTTATCAGAACAGAACGAAATTCATTTATTTTATTTGATTAATACATGTACCTTAGCAATTCGACATAGATCCAATCAATTTTATCGAAACATGTGATGAAGAGATTTGCTTTGTCCACCGAACCCAATTGTTAGAAAAAAAAAAACACACATAATTTTCGATAACTTCTTGCTCCCTCTTCCCAAAATTCCAGATTTACTTTTTGTTAATTTACTGGCTTAGTGTGAGATAGAAATACGCCTGTCTCATCTTAATTTAATAACTTAATTTAATAATTAGTGAATCAAATCAATGAATGAAAGTGGAAGAAATGAAGTTTAACTCCCTTTTTTATGTTTATGTCAGACCAATCACTTCCCGGAAGGATCTTATACTTTGTATTATTAATATAATCTAGTTTCTTTTTATAATATTAATATCGATTTATAATATTAATATCGATTTATATAATAAATTGAATTTATCTAATTCATTTCATTTCTATTATCTAATTCATTTCTATATAGAATATAGTGGCGATTAAAATGAATGATTTACTGAGTAGAAATCATGAATCAAAAACGGAAAATCATAAAAGATGGAAAAAGCTTTCGCATCTAGTCATATCATTCCACCATTATATTGACAATTTCAAAAAACTGCTCATACTATGAGCATAGTATGATCGCGGGCAGGCAAATATGCCCCCATCGTCTAGCGGTTCAGGACATCTCTCTTTCAAGGAGGCAGCGGGGATTCGACTTCCCCTGGGGGTAGGGTACTACGAAAGGAAGTTGATCATGGATCATCAATCAACCTAGAATTGATTCTTCCTGGGTCGATGCCCGAGCGGTTAATGGGGACGGACTGTAAATTCGTTGGCAATATGTCTACGCTGGTTCAAATCCAGCTCGGCCCAATAATTCGCTGATCCGCCATAACAAAAAATGCCCATTTTTTGTATTTTGTTTTCCAGAAAAGCCAAACAAAAAAATTAGGGAAGAATAAAAAAAGTCCAATTTTCTGATATATCCATCCTTATCGCTATTTGTTTTTTATTTGTTCTATTTATTTGTTCCCATAAATTCTGACCTTGATAACGATCTACATTCATATCAGGATCATTAAGTATAAAGTTTAATGAAAAGAAAGAGTAAAGTAAACAAAAAAGACTCTTTGTTTCATTTTAAAATTGATTATTGATCGATTTATTTGGCAATAACGAAAGGATTACTAGTAACTAGTAATCCGCGTCGCTCTCACTAAAGTACATACCCGTATGGATATCAATATATCACTTGCGCCTTTTTTTGTTACAACACAGCGATTCGAATCTAAAATCTAACTATAAAATGGCTTGAATGAAATTCTAAGAATATCTATGCTGCCCACTTTTCTTTATTTCCCTGGGATTGTAGTTCAATTGGTCAGAGCACCGCCCTGTCAAGGCGGAAGCTGCGGGTTCGAGCCCCGTCAGTCCCGACGGATACAATAAAAAAAAAATACATCAATTGATCTCTCCATTTTCTGTGAAAGGGATACAAATGACATAATTTCATTCCCAACGATATCCTTTTTTTATTTCTTTTTTCCTTTATATTTTTTGTTGGGTTTATTTGTAAACTATTTGTAAACGGTTAAAGTGGAAAAGCAGTCAGATGATATATCATCAGATGATTGTACAAGGAAGGCGGTAGATTATTGAAAAGAAAGAGTGGAAAAGAATATATAAACAAAGGAATTCTTTTGATTGGACCAGGAATCAAATTTTGTATTTGGTGTGGATAAAAGATCTTCCTATGTTATACTATTCAATTCTCGACGGTGAATCGATTTGATAGCTTAGATATTGTTATTCATGATATTGATCCGATTCGATGTCATTGAAATGTAAGTCATCGCATTGAATTTACAAGCGACAAATTTATCATCTCTATGGGATTAAATCCCGAGTTATTGCGAAGTAAAAAAAACAATGAAATTATGGAAGTAAATATTCTGGCATTTATTGCTACAGCGTTGTTCATTCTAGTTCCTACCGCTTTTTTACTTATAATATACGTAAAAACTATCAGTCAAAGTGATTAATTTGAATTGAATGAAACTTGACTTTTTATCAAGGATTTAAGAAAAAAAGGATTCCAATTTCACGTCTTAAATAAAATGAATGGACGAGAATCAGCAGTATCCTATAAAACTCGATAGTATGGTAGAAAAAAAAAATAAGAATCTTTCTACCATACTATCTATATCTATTATTGTAATGTATAAAGATACAAGCTTAATATAGATGAATCTACAATATTATCTTCATACATGTCGATATCAATTAACTATATGTAATGTACATAGTATCTCAATTTTATTTCTTCGCTTGATCTATTTTATTTGTGTTGATTTCAATCAATCTGAAATAATTGAAAGGAAAGGCAAGTCTTACGATTTTCTAATTCTTTCATTTCATGGATTTGATTCTTTTGATGGATACCGAGATTCATATTGAAAATAATCAGAAATGAAGGAAAAATGGAATAGGCATATATTAATTTAATAAAAAAAAAAGATTACTTGGTTTTCTTTTTTTTTTTAACATTCCAAAGAAGTAATTCATTGAGCAGTTGACAGATGATCCAAAGAGTTCTATGGTAACTTTTCTTCGTATTTCGTTTCGGAAAAGGGATATACCCTACCGATTTTAAATTTAACTTCTTTTCTTTGATCCATCATATGAAATGAGTCAATAAAGCATGGCATAAACGAAATTCCTAAAATAATAAATAAAACAGGGGCTAAGTTTGCAATATGTGACTACACTAAGGCAAGATCTTATTAAATAAAAGAACTACTTTTTTTCTCTTTGAACAGTAAGAGTAAAATAAAAAGGGAAGGAAATAAAAACAAGCAAATACAGAAAAAAAGGGGGGGTTCCTTGTCCCTCATTGTCCATATATAACTCTGGTAAGAGCGGGTTCATCAAAATATAAAATTTAGGAAGAATTCGTTTTTTTTATTTTTTAATAAATTGCCTATTATCGGGATCCCTTTTACTTTCGAAATACGAACATGGGAATTATTGAAATGTTTGTTTGATTTTGATTGAAAGGGTATTATTAATCTATATTATTCATAGAATACATTAATCCACTAGAAGCCAAGAATTTCGAAATGAAGACTAATAAAATAAATGAAGACTAATAAAATAGTTAAAATAAAAAAAGGCTTTGCAAAACGATCTAGAAAACAATTGATACGGTTTGAGGAATCAAACCAATTAGGAATACCCCTAGAGTCCACTTCTTCCCCATACTACGAGTGAAAGGGAAAATGTAAAGACTACCATTAAAGCAGCCCAAGCAAGACTTACTATATCCATGTGTATTATGTCCCCTATCTCTATGAATATGAAACAAATATGAAGGAATTTTTCCATTATTGTTCACTAATAATAGTGGAATTACTGGCGCAGAGTCAAAAAGAAAAGGAAATGCTGACACACCACCGTTGATGAAAGACTTCAATAAATCCGCTTATAACAAGTTCTTATATGATTTCTAGTAAAATCGAGAACCATTAAGCACAAGCAAAATACGCAGTAACACTTTTGGAAGTATCAAAAGAATGTTACTCACATGTAGCAATAATAAGACTTATTCTTTCTTTTGGTGTCTCTCATTAAGTAAAAAAAGCCAATTACCCATTCAATCTAATATAATATTAATTGGATGTCTGAACACTCAAAGACTTTTATCAGTCTGTATAAAAAGTATCTTCCAACCCTTCTACAACCATTCATTAGTTAATTAGACACTCCCGTTATCCAATCTAATTCAAGACTCCGCTAGTAGCCCCCCCTACTAATGGAGGGGCTACCATATCAAGATTTACTGATTCCCTTCCACTACTCTAGTTTTCCTTGAATCCTAGACGTACAACACTTTAGAAAACAAAACCTCCGGAAGTTTATAATCAAGAAAGTATCAAGAGTCCTTTTCTTACACTTGTTTTTGCTGGAGAAAATTTGTCGAGTTATATCAGCAAAACAGAATATAGGATTTCGAGTTTTTTGTTGATCAGGCGACACCCGGATTTGAACTG